CTAATAAATGCAATTAGTTATTATGATAATGAATAAATGTTCAACTTTCTAACTATAACTCATAATAATCAGAACTCATTATAATATAATGGTGGTTACCTTTTTCTTTTTTTAGAAAAAAAAATATCTCTGTTCTCCGCTGAAAAACGAAGACTAAATCTTGAGTTTAGTGGAAAAAGCCCTTTATCGGATTTGAACCGATGACTTACGCCTTACCATGGCGTTACTCTACCGCTGAGTTAAAAGGGCCCCTTTTATTCAATTCATGAATTTTCCATTATGAGTCTAATGCATATATGTCTGCATATGCATATATGTCTGCATATATGTATATATGTACATTACATATATGCATAGGGGTTCATACAAGAACCATCAAATAAAAAAACTCTATGGAATCATAACATAAAAGTAGGAAAGACTCTTCGGATCTAGTCATACCATTAGATTCTATTGACAATTCCAAAAACTGTTCATAGTATTATCATACTATGATGATGATTATCATAGTATGATGACGGTCGGGTGTATATGCCCCTATCGTCTAGTGGTTCAGGACATCTCTCTTTCAAGGAGGCAGCGGGGATTCGACTTCCCCTGGGGGTAGGGAGGAAGTTGATCGTAGATTATCAATAAATCTAGAATTAATTCTTCCTGGGTCGATGCCCGAGCGGTTAATGGGGACGGACTGTAAATTCGTTGACGATATGTCTACGCTGGTTCAAATCCAGCTCGGCCCAATAATTCGTTGCTCCATGAATATAAAATAACCAATTTGTCCTCCAGAAACAGAAATGCCTGATCCGTAGAAATGAAGATAAAGAGTCAATTTTTTCTCTATCCATGTTTTTCTCATTCGTTCTGATTTTTCTAACGATCCAGATTAATGATACTTAATCTTAATTAAGTATCATAAAAAAAAAATAGTTCTTTTTCTCATTGAAAAATTGATTATCCATTTTTTTGGCAATAAAATAACCACTCGTTACTAGTAATCCGTGTCGCTCTCACTATATTCCATATCCATGTGGATATTCAGTATATCATTCGTGTTTCTGTTACAACACAACGAATAGAATGTTCTTATAAAACTAGTAAGAATATGTATGCCATACACCTTGCTGGGATTGTAGTTCAATCGGTCAGAGCACCGCCCTGTCAAGGCGGAAGCTGCGGGTTCGAGCCCCGTCAGTCCCGAACTAGGATCCGATGAATTTATCAATTCATCTCTCCATTTTCTGTGAAAGGGGGGACAGGTAACAAGATCTAATCCCCAGCGGGGATCCTTATTTCTTTTGTTTTTCGTTTCGCATTTATTATCAGACAAGTACGGGAATTTAAATTTCTTTCACTAATACCGATTGATAAGGGGAGACATATGTAAGTTGGTACAATCGGTGGCATTACTATATTCAGTATTTTAATAGATACCATACTCGTCTGACTTTCTTTTTCAATTGTTCTTGAACGATGAAATGGAATAGAGTTCCCCTATTTTTACCGGGAGTACATACACAAATTGTATTCGTTTATTGTACGATACACAATGAACTTAACATAATTACCTCAACTTTGTTTGTGTATCCTCAATTACTAATTGGAAGCAATCTATCTATTCTCATGCAAATTGCACACTGAATTTTTGATGTATGCGTTCTAGTCTCAATCCAAGAAAGAAGAAGAGATACTATACTAATAAAATAAAAGACCAAGCAACGCCCCTTTTTAGTAAATTTGTTGGAATATTAGATCTTTTCCACTTAACACCCGTCCTTTTTTCCATCTCACTTCTACTGTTTGGATCTGTGTGACCCATAGAATACCGGTCATATAATATCTCATAATTGTATGTATAAGTATAAGGAAAGAGAGTTGTATAAGGAAGACAAAGACATTAGGTTATGGAAAAGAAAAAAAAGTGGAAAAAGGGATGAAAAATTCAATGGAATTCCTGATCCAATAAAGAATCCCATTTCGGATTTATTTAGTATGGATAAAATAAAAGATTTTCTTATGTTATACTATTCAATTCTCGACGATGAATCGATTTGATAGATCAGATATTGTTATTCATAATATTGATCCGATTCAGTATCATCAGAATTCAATTCATCCCGTTGAATTGACAGGAGTAAAATTTCTTATCTCTATGGGATTAGATCCCGAGTTATTGCGAAGTAAAAAAAACAATGAGATTATGGAAGTCAATATTCTCGCATTTATTGCTACTGCACTGTTCATTCTAGTTCCTACTGCTTTTTTACTTATCATCTACGTAAAAACAGTCAGTCAAAATGATTAATTTAACTGAAACTTGGTTGGATTATTAGTTCTTATCAATGATTGAAGAAATAAAAGAAAGGGATTAAAACTCCAAGTTTTAAATGAAATGATTTGGCTGGAATCATAAGTATCTGAGATAGTGTGGTAGAAAGAACTATATTATATATAGTTCTTTCTACCACACTAGATAGTATTGTATATTTTTATCATATAAATTTTATTATCATATAAATAGTATGATCATTAAATAGTATGATCATATAAATTTTATCATATAAAGTTGTATACAGATATGGTTTTATATAGATATAGATCAATTTACAATATGTACATGTATTAGATGTACATCTAATACATATACATCGAAATAGCAGTCTAATTCTATTTCTTTTTTTTTTCGCTACATCTACTTGTATGGGTTTCCAAAATAATCCAAGGCCAACTCTTTTAATTCCTAGGCTTCTTATAACTTATAACTTAATATATATATTTATATTAATATATAGATTTATATATAATATATATTTATTTATATATAATTATTTATTTATATATAATAAATATATAAGTATAAGTCCCGAGATCCATCAAAAATCAATGGAGGAAAAATAGTATGGGTATGGGCATATATTAACTATATAAAATAAAAATAAAATAAAAATAAAATAAAACGAATCTTTTTTTTTAGTTTCGCAAAACGATCAATTAAACGATTGATACAATTCGATCACTCAATCGATTATTCAATTAGTAGTACCCCTAGAGTCCACTTCTTCCCCATACTACGAGTGAGAGGGAAAATGTAAAGACGACCATTAAAGCAGCCCAGGTGAGACTTACTATATCCATGTGAATTATGTCTCCTATCTCTATGAAGAAATTATTTCATTATTGATTATTGATCAATTTCATAGTGGAATCAATGGTGCAGAGTCAAAAGAAAATAAGATTCTGACTTAAGGCTATTGATGAACTAATCCAATGAATCTACTCGTAACAAGTTCCTATATTATAAAATTTCTGGTAGAATCGGGAAGCATTAAGCACAAATATGATACACACACCTTTTATTTGGAAATAGCAAAGGAATGCTCCTAATGGAACATGTAGAAATAGTAAGACCTATTGTTTGTTACCTTTCTTTCATAAGCAAAAGACGTCAAAATATACCATCAAGATAGATAACCATCTATCAGATATCTCTATTTTATTTGATCTAAGGCTTACGTCTTTCTTTCTGTGAAAGAATGGAATGGTAAGACACCACCACCATTATTACATACATTCTTTTTTTTGTAATTCCCTACACGGGCAAAGAATTTGTCGAGTTAGATCAGCAGAATAAGAAATTTCAAGTCTTTTGTTGATCAGGCGACACCCGGATTTGAACTGGGGATAAAGGATTTGCAGTCCCCCGCCTTACCACTTGGCCATGCCGCCAAATCCGATCCAAAAAAAATGGATAATATTTTTATCCATCCATATTCTATTACTAATTTTTTTTGATCTTGAATCCCATTGTACTTATCCCTTTTCAAAAATTAATCCCTATTTTTTATTGGATCTAGTTTAGATTATTCTCTTCGATTGATTGTATCTCAAAAGACACACTGCTTAAAAACTTCCCTTCCCCTTCTATTGAAAAGAGAAAAAATAGATTTCCGGTCACAGACCAAAAATTCAGGGCAAATTGGAACCATTAACTATTTTTACTTTAGAATTAGTGAACGGTTCTTAAATTTGTATCTCAAATTGTGTTTTTTTAATGGTATAACAAAATCAAATTGATTTACGACTAATCAGTATCAATTATTTTCAATAATCAATCCTTTTCAATTTCAATTATAACAAAATATATGTGTATATGTAAACCCCAGAACAGAAATTGTTACACAGATACCGAATTGGGTCTTTCTCTTATGTACATATCCCTATAGAGAATTATCGTGCTTAAATTTTTCATTGAATATTTTGAATAGAAAATGGGAATTATGATATAGTGCGACCTGACTTCTGTTGCCACAAGTAAAATTACGATAAAAGATGCGATATGCGGATAGGTATATCGGCATGTACTTAATAAATACTACTCCTATTACTATTACGCAATTCAATCGTATTCTATCTATAAATTCTACTACCAAAAAAAATCCGCGAATTCTTTTTTGAACATTAAAGTGTGCTAAAAAAGGGAAATTCTATACTGCTCCTGATTATTCTGTCTTTATCTCATTCATAAAGAGCAGATTTCATCCTGAATCCATTTATTTTTTTGGTACCCAATCTGATCGTAATATCATAATAATAGGTAGAAATTGGATCAATTTTTATAGTCTATACAAGACTCCATAAGTGGAAGTGATAGAATTTTTTTCCAGGAATGTTTTATCAATTCATTTTCATTTGTACTTGTCGCAAATTCGAACTTGCGTCGAAAATGCTCTTCATTCCTCCGTCTCGTTTCCGTTCATACGTATAAAATACATTACATATATGGAGTTGGCTGAAATTTCATGTGATTCAGTAAACAGAATATACATTCCATCATTGCTAGATCGATCCGTATAGTTCGATGAATAGTGAGTCAATAATGGGATTTTTTCGATAAACAGGAAACTTAAGATTAAGATGCTCCGGAATGGAAATGAGGGAATGTACACAATACCTGCATTTAGTCAGATTCAATTTGAGGGATTTTATAGATTCATTAATCAGGG